CATATTTTAACCAAACCTTTTGCATGGGCCCGTCGTGCCTTTGTATGGTCTGGCGAAGCTTACTTGTCTTATAGTTTAGGTGCGTTAGCTATATTTGGGTTCACGGCTTGTTGTTTTGTTTGGTTTAATAATACAGCTTATCCGAGTGAGTTTTATGGACCAACTGGACCAGAAGCCTCTCAAGCTCAAGCTTTTACTTTTCTTGTTAGAGACCAACGTCTTGGTGCTAACATTGGATCCGCTCAAGGACCTACGGGTTTAGGTAAATATTTAATGCGTTCGCCTACCGGAGAAATTATTTTTGGAGGCGAAACTATGCGTTTTTGGGATCTTCGTGCTCCTTGGTTAGAACCATTACGGGGTCCAAATGGTTTGGATTTGAGTAGATTGAAAAAGGATATCCAACCTTGGCAAGAACGCCGTTCTGCAGAATATATGACCCACGCACCTTTAGGTTCCTTAAATTCGGTAGGTGGAGTGGCTACTGAAATCAATGCAGTTAATTATGTATCTCCTCGAAGTTGGTTAGCAACTTCTCATTTTGTTCTTGGATTCTTCTTTTTCGTAGGTCATTTATGGCACGCGGGAAGGGCTCGTGCAGCTGCAGCTGGATTTGAAAAAGGAATTGATCGGGATTTTGAACCTGTTCTTTCCATGACTCCTCTGAATTAATTGAGCTACAAGAGCCAATCTTTGAAGTATAGTATCAATAAATAAAATAGAATTGGACAATTACTATTGAACGGGTTGAATAAATTAAGAAATTGATTTTCAAATTTTCGTTTTCGGCCGTCTCTGTTCAAGTTAATTGAATCTTTTTTTGTTCTTGTTTTTTTTATGGCTCGGCTAGATGAAATAGCCGAGCCATAATTCTTTATGATCTTAGGCTAGTCAAAACAACTAACATGAATAAATACGGAACTCATGTCACTGATAAAAGGAGAGAGAGGGATTCGAACCCTCGATAGTTCTTTGCAAACTATACCGGTTTTCAAGACCGGAGCTATCAACCACTCGGCCATCTCTCCCAAATAGACTCTACTTTAATATACTATTAAGTAGTGTAATTTGTTAGTAGTGTAAGTTTTTTCCAGGAAGAGCCTGAAAAAAACAGAGTTATGTTAAAAAAAAACTCAATCCATCTTTTAATAAAAACGGATAGTAGGTATGACTTGTTATCCATACCTTCTCTCAAGTCTATAGATAAATAGATCTAGATATATAACTGTATACTTGTCTAATTTATTCTATCAAAAATGGATATAGATATAGGAAAGATTTTAGATCACTTTAGATGAAGTGAATCGGACCAAAAAATAATTGATGTGCTTATTTTGGTTTGACTAAAGGAAGCATTGAATTTAAAAAGAATGCTAAAGCATTTGTAATCACTAGATTCCATGTAGACTCCCCCAGGATATGATTCATTTTTGTAGAATTTAGGAATGAGATAGAGAATAAACGGTAGGTAGAGTACGTTTTTTTTGTTGGTAGCTTGGAGGATTAGAAACATGACTATTGCTTTCCAATTGGCTGTTTTTGCGTTAATTGCTACTTCGTTTATTTTATTAATTAGTGTCCCTGTTGTTTTTTCTTCGGCAGATGGTTGGTCAAGTAACAAAAATGTTGTATTTTCGGGTACATCATTATGGATTGGATTAGTGTTTTTAGTGGGTATCCTTAATTCACTCATTTCCTAAACCGAGTCATTCTAAATAAAAAAAGCCCCCCCCCCAAAAAAAAACAAATTCTTCTTTCTTGGTTGAGAGACATATTCCAGTTCAATACACAAACACTATTAATAATCAATACAGGTCTCCACAACATTAACTACAAAGAAATAAAAGAAGAAATTCAATTTAATTGAAATTAGAGGGAGGGGTCAAACGGGTTGCTAATCAATTTATGTACTTAACTAGAATGTTAACTATAATATACTAAATAAAATAATAAAGAATTCAATAATATAATAATAAAGGATTCAAAAAAAAGTCGACAACTTGTTTACTAGTTTTTTATTCGATTTTTTTGAATAAAAAAAGAGGTATATCTATATATACATAGCTAATATACCTAGATATAGCGAATTAAGACTTAATAGAGAATTAGGAATTTTTTTTGCTGTTCATAAAAATACTTGAACCAAGTACTAACCCCCCTAAAAAACATGCGGATATAGTTGAATGGTAAAATTTCTCTTTGCCAAGGAGAAGATGCGGGTTCGATTCCCGCTATCCGCCCAAAAAAATATTTTTTTTTCATTACTATAGCCTTAATGTATTCAGTAGAAAATTGAATAAAAATTGCCAACAAAAAACGAGATTTGAAATGCGGGGACGGGATTTGAACCCGTGACCTCAAGGTTATGAGCCTTGCGAGCTACCAAGCTGCTCTACCCCGCCGGATGAAGATAAGAAAAAGGTGGACTGGACTACTATCCAAAGAAAAAAGGAAAGTGCCCCTACTATTTTGTACAAATACCATACCGTATTTATACAAA